TTTCTTGTTTTCTTGAGTGATTTGTTCTACAGAGACCGAACTCCTCCAATCCAATTTTTATTCATAATTGGAAGTTCCTACGAGATAATAGAAATAGATCGGTGAACCTTGGAAAAAGGGTTCTTTCACTTTGATTTTACATTATCAATTATGTAAAAAAAAATAAATCAAACAAATGGAGAAAAGCCGGCTATCGGAATCGAACCGATGACCATCGCATTACAAATGCGATGCTCTAACCTCTGAGCTAAGCGGGCTCACATAACATAAATTGGACACGTATACTAATTTAGTAAACTGCGTAGATATTAACTGTTCATTCTTAGCTATTTCATAAGAAATATGATATATAGAAAAATGAAAATATAAAGAATAAGAATATAAAATTTCCAAACATATTGTATATCGGAATATGTTATTATATAACATACCTATTAATATAGCGATATTTAATTTAGATATATTTCTAAAATAGATGTTTATCAATAATCAATATCTTAATTAGAATTAAGCTAGTAAGATTTTTTTTACGATTCTATTTTACTTTTTTTTATTAAAATATAAAAAAAAGCTTTTTTTACAAGTAAATAATTTATTATTTTAAGATAATTCTAAATTAATAGAATGATTAGTTATAGCCATTTTATTAGTTGTAGTTATGGCTATTAATTAAATAATTAAATTTTAAATTAATAATACTAAAATTTTCCTTTTCATTTTTTTTTTAGTTATATTATAGAAGGTCTGCCCTAAGAAAAGGATAAGAATAAAAATGAAAGATAAAAGTGCAATCCAGATCATAATAAAAGATTTCTCCAGTTTCAGTCGGAAAGGTGAAAGCTAAGACGAAAAAAAAAAAAAAAGAATCGACCCTTCAAGTATTTAAAATAGCACGATAAAAATGATAGAAATAGGGGTATTTTAATAAATATATTTATATTAATAAATATATTATAGTATAATATATATGTTATGCGGTATATATTGAATTTCTGATATAGAAATGATAGAATCATTTCTGATTGGACCAAATAAGGTCCCCGATATAGATGAAAGAAAATAGACAAGAAATCAAATAGTATAAAACACTTTTAAATATAAGAACGGGTATCTAATGAATTCAACGATTCGAGCATAATATAAATGAAAGAAAAAAAGGAGGGGTCGGCATCATAATGTGATCCTAATCACAGCACAAAACAAAAAAAGGGGATATGGCGAAATTGGTAGACGCTACGGACTTAATTGGATTGAGCCTTGGTATGGAAACCTACCAAGTGAAAACTTTCAAATTCAGAGAAACCCTGGAATTAAAAATGGGCAATCCTGAGCCAAATCCTGTTTTATGAAAACAAGCAAGGGTTTCATAAACTCATAAACCGAGAATAAAAGAGGATAGGTGCAGAGACTCAATGGAAGCTGTTCTAACAAATGGAGTTGACTGCATTGTGTTAGTAAAGGAATCCTTCCATCGAAACTTCAGAAAGTATGAAGGATAAACTTATAGACATACATATAGTACTGAAATACTATCTCAAAATGATTAATGACGACCCGAATCTGTATTTTTTATATTTATATGAAAAATGAAAGAATTGTTGTGAATCGATTCAAAATTGAAAAAAGAATCGACTATTCATTGATCAAATCATTCACTCCATCATAGTCTGATAGATCTTTTTAAGAATTAATTAATCGGACGAGAATAAAGATAGAGTCCCATTATACATGTCAATACCGACAACAATGAAATTTATAGTAAGAGGAAAATCCGTCGACTTTAGAAATCGTGAGGGTTCAAGTCCCTCTATCCCCAAAACGACCTGGTTGACTCCCTAATTATTTACTTTATCATTTTGTTAGGGATTCAAAATTCGTTATGTTTCTCATTCATTCTCATTATACTCTTTCACAACCGTATCTGAGCGTAAATTTTTTTCTTATCACAAGCCTTGTGTATGATATATATGATACACGTACAAATGAACAGCGTTGAGCAAGGAATCCCCAATTAAAAATTTGAATAATTAACAATACATACCATTACTTGTACTGAAACTTTAAAAATAAATTTTTAAAGATCTAAGAAATCCTATCAGGGACTGTATAATACTTTGTAATACTTTTTTCATTTTTGTAATTGACATAGATCCAAGTCCTATATTAAAATAAAATTAGGATGATGCGTCGTGAATGGTCGGGATAGCTCAGCTGGTAGAGCAGAGGACTGAAAATCCTCGTGTCACCAGTTCAAATCTGGTTCCTGGCACATAAGTAATTTATGTGAGTATATATTCTATAAATTAATTGATATGGGTCGACATACATATTTTATTTATTATATTGAAAAATAAATAGTATAGATCATGATACATATTTATCCATCTTAAGTGTCGGAGATATATCCCTTATATTTATCATATGTATGTAAAGTATACAAAAGAATTCCATTATTTTTCCTCTTGTTTTTTTATTTGTCCATACTGTTTCCCCTCTCGTT